ATAGTATCATAAATCAGGTCGATGCAGAGGAAATGAATGCATTTCCATACTTACTATTAAGTTAAGTAAGTGAAATAGATAAAACATAATCTGGATCAGGACGCATCACTTATTCTACTGGATCTTACGGAGCCTCTTCATGCACGACATGATTCGGGTCTGATCATAGAAAAGATTCTCTTTAAGCGAACCAGCCTACCCTCTTCTGTATGGGGCCCGGGCCCGTGCGGTGGTTAGAACAAAGACACATTTGGTTGTGAATTTCAATGTGGCAGATAAGGGTATATATCTGCAAGGCCCAATCAATAGTTCAAGTCACACACTCCCATAATCCATTTTCTCTTCGGAGAATTTACTTCAACTATTCGTTATAAAAAATACAATATTGTGGAGTTGAAGGGAAAGATCCAAATACATGGCTTATTCTTTTCAATAAGCCATATTTGTAGCAATGAAATACTATTCTTCCTCCCCCTAGTGCAATAAATATTTATGATCTATCTTCTCTATATCTATAAAGGACCGGAAATACCTTGTTTACGTATCATTGGGAAGTGCATTAACATAAATACTGCAGTAAGAAGAGGTAATACAAAAGTGTGTAAACTATAAAAACGGGTCAAAGTGGATTGTCCTACACTAGCACTTCCACGTAATAACTCTACCAACGGCGATCCTATTACAGGAATAGCTTCAGGCACACCTGTTACAATTTTGACTGCCCAATAACCAATTTGGTCCCGAGGTAAAGAATAACCAGTTACACCAAAAGATGCGGTTAATACAGCCAGAACCACACCCGTAACCCAAGTCAATTCGCGAGGTTTTTTAAATCCACCGGTGAGATATACACGAAATACGTGAAGGATCATCATTAGGACCATCATACTTGCCGACCATCGATGAACTGATCGGATTAACCAACCGAAGTTCACTTCAGTCATTATGTATTGAACAGAAGCAAAAGCCTCAGTAACCGTCGGACGATAATAAAAAGTCATAGCAAACCCCGTAGCTACTTGTACTAAAAAACAAGTAAGCGTAATTCCTCCCAGACAATAAAATATATTGACATGAGGAGGAACATATTTACTAGTTATATCATCTGCAATCGCCTGAATCTCGAGACGTTCTTCGAACCAATCATAGATTTTATTGAGATAGGTAAACCAAGGCAGCTCCCCCTCTGAGAACCATATATGAGAATTTCATCTCGTACAGCTCAAGCAGAACCACCCAAATAAGAGTTGAAATGGATATATAATATAAAGTTTCAAACTTCTTAATCTTCTGATTACAGATTCAATCTTATACGACGATAAGAAAGACTAAAAATCCGAAAGCTCGTCTTTGTGATGATAATGCCAAAATATCAAGTCGGCACATTCGTCGTTATGTTTATCGTTACAGGCCTCTTGAATCTTCTCGTTTCCTATTTCTATTTCTTTGTTATTTGATTTGTTATTTTCATTTGTATTGTTTTCTTTATTATGGATAGGAATTATCTTGTTAAGACCCTATGAATCGATTGAAACCTCAGATTCAGACTAAAACCGCGATGATTCAATAAAACCGTCAAGCTAAACCCAAAAGATTCTCTGAGTAAGAACCATTGGATCATCACTTATAAATTTTAACATTGTTGGAGTCCGTTTTCGAGGTCTGAATCTTAAGTATGAATCATAGTTCAAATATTCCGTGTTCCAGATATCATATATTCCGTGTTTCGGATACTATAATGAATATCCGACGAAGTAGAATCATCTCTATCAAGACGACAGACCCATTCTCTGCACTATCACTAGGATCAATTATAACAAGTCACACACTCATATTCTGGAAATACAGAAACAAAGAAATTCCGCGGTCGAACTACCAAAATAGAATGGGCTATAAATCCGGGCCGATTCGCTTTGTATTGAAAAGCTAGGACTTCGTGGTTCTTGTGGAGCTAATTCAGTGAAATTCCGTCCAATAAAACAGAAGAATTATAAATCTCCAAAATAATAGATAGGAATACCGCAAATAGAGCCATTGCGACACCCATTAAAGGAGTAGTTCCCCATCCGGGAGCTACTTTACCATATTCCGAATTCAACGGTTTTAATAACTCCCCTACGGTAGTTGGTTTTGGCCTAGATCTAGAACTACCCTCAACGGTTTTTGTAGCCATAAATCCTATTGTATTCATTGAGATCTGTTGACTTTGTATACCATTCCGTTGTAAATAAACGATCTTATCATAAACCCATTGTGGTCTTGAAATTATATAAGAATGGAAACAGCAACCCTAGTCGCCATCTCTATATCTGGTTTACTTGTAAGTTTTACTGGGTACGCCTTATATACCGCCTTTGGGCAGCCCTCTCAACAACTAAGAGATCCGTTTGAGGAGCACGGGGACTAGTTGAAGTAATGAGCCCCCTTGTTATGTTGGGGGGCTCATTACTTCAATTGAGATAATGAAAAATCATTTCATCTTTTTAGTTGGAACTTTAGGCGGTTCTCGAAAAAAGATAGCGAAAAAAATTATCCCTAAAGTCGAGACTAAGAGGAATGTATAAACCAATGCTTCCATAGATTCGATCGTGGTTTACAATTATAGCTTCCATACCTGTTTTTGTTTATTTAGTTGGGCCCATCTCCCGGATAAAGAAAGAGCAAGAGTCAAAGAAAAGACGGTGATTGAGATCACAATTTATCCAGTACCTTATGTCAAATCACAAAAATAAAATAGAGGTAAAGATACCGAAGAAATGTTGTGTTGTATCAGACTACTTGTCTTCTTGTAGTTGGATCCCCAATTTTTTGGAATGTTCCAAATTCCACTTGAGCATCCAAATCCGGATCAATACCAGCAAAAACGTCTCTGAATAAAGTTCTAGCACCATGCCAAATGTGTCCGAAGAAGAAGAGCAGAGCAAATGAAGCATGTCCAAAAGTAAACCAACCCCTTGGACTGCTACGAAAAACACCATCTGATTTCAAAGTAGCACGATCTAATTCAAAAATTTCACCCAATTGAGCACGTCTAGCATATTTTTTCACAGTAGCGGGATCGCTATAACTGACTCCATTGAGTTCGCCGCCATAGAACTCAACAGTCACGCCTACTTGTTCGACACTATACTTCGATTCGGCCCTTCTGAAAGGAACATCGGCTCTAACAATTCCGTCTCCGTCTACCAAAACGACAGGAAATGTTTCAAAAAAGGTAGGCATACGACGTACAAAAAGTTCACGACCTTCTTTATCCCTAAAGATGGGGTGTCCTAACCATCCAACAGCTATTCCATCCCCGTTGTCCATTGAACCCGCTCTAAATAATCCCCCTTTTGCCGGATTATTACCGATGTAATCATAAAAAGCTAATTTTTCAGGAATTTTAGACCAAGCTTCTGACAAACTTTGATTTTCGGCTAGCCCGGCACCAACTCTTCGATATATTTCTTGTTGAAAGTATCCCTGATCCCATTGATAACGAGTGGGCCCAAATAATTCGATTGGAGTAGTTGCTGAACCATACCACATAGTTCCAGCAACGACAAAAGCTGCAAAAAAGACAGCAGCGATACTACTGGACAGGACGGTTTCAATATTTCCCATACGTAATCCTTTGTATAGACGTTGAGGCGGACGGACACTAAGGTGGAATAGACCTGCTAATATGCCCAATGTACCTGCTGCAATATGATGAGAGGCTATTCCTCCTGGAACAAAAGGATCAAAACCTTCCACACCCCACGCTGGATTTACAGATTGTACTTTTCCGGTTAGTCCATAAGGGTCGGACACCCAGATTCCAGGACCATACAAGCCTGTTACATGAAAGGCGCCAAAACCGAAGCAAGCCAATCCTGATAGAAATAAATGAATTCCAAAGATCTTGGGCAAGTCCAAAGAAGGTTTTCCTGTACGCTCATCACAAAATATTTCTAGATCCCAATACACCCAATGCCAGATAGCTGCTAAGAAGCACAAGCCAGAAAACACAATATGTGCCCCAGCCACACCCTCGTAACTCCAAATACCCGGATTCGTTATAGTCCCGCCTGTGATACTCCAACCGCCCCATGAATTGGTTATTCCTAAACGAGTCATGAAGGGTATAACGAACATACCTTGTCTCCACATTGGATCAAGAACGGGGTCAGAGGGATCAAAAACTGCTAATTCGTATAGAGCCATCGAACCGGCCCAACCAGCAACCAGAGCTGTATGCATTATATGGACAGAAATCAATCGACCGGGATCATTCAATACGACAGTATGAACACGATACCAAGGCAAACCCATGGAAATACCTCTTTATCAAAGAAAAATAGACACTATGTGACTTTATTGCATTAGAAAAACTATGCTATTGATATTCTCTTTTCAGTGGATTATCTCGAAGCAAGGGTTAATGTTAATATTTGTATTTGTTCTATTCTATTGGTACTAATGGAACAATTCTGTTCGTAGGAACAAAGATAAACAGATCTATTCTATACCCAATAAGTACCAATACGCAATGGCGGTTGATCCCATTTTCTATGAGTTAATGCCCCCATACTTGTCCATCATTCGAAGACTCTATTTGTAAAAATTTTCCTTTATTCATTCAGTCTGTCTTCTTTTATGAACTTATCCAACCTAATCTAAGGATAAAATATGATGAAGGACGATATTATGACGACAATAAACTCATTGTTACGTTTCCATACCAAAGTGAAATATAGTACTAAAATTTTTTCTATTATTTTATGCCTATTGGTGTTCCAAAAGTGCCTTTTCGAACTCCTGGAGATGACGATCTATCTTGGATTGACGTATAGTGCGGCTTGTCAGATATATTGGGTCATATGGTATTTTCCCGTTCTCTCCCTCGATCGAGATATCCTCGGTTTCGCCCAAGAAAGATTGATTGAATTATCAACAATTTGGAGCGTGAAGCGCAATTAGATACATTTTATTTTTGGGGGGATTCAGATTAATATAATATTATCAAATAATTTATGGTTGGCTTAGTTGAATCAATAAAATGAAGTATACAGGCTCCGTTTATAAAAAAACCAATTGGTAACCTACGATTACTCTATTTTTTTATTTATTATTTTATTCAAAAATATAAATAGGATAAATAGAAATAGGCGAGATTTCAAACTGTTAATCAATCGAGTAATAAGATGAATACGTCGAATATTTGGCGAAGACATGAAATAAAAAAAGGAAATTGTAGTAAAAAGAAGTGGTATTGGGAGCATTTGTCCTATATGTGCAAATCGAAGTCGATCGGATCTTTACCCGGGGTAGAGCATAAACCTAAAAAAATTAAGAAGGCCCATTTAGAAACAAGAAAATGACATCGTGATTTGGATCGGATCTCGATGAAACAATACATCAATGATAAGTTAGTTCGATAAGTTTAATGAATTCTTTTTTTTTTTTTTATTTATATTTTTATTTATATAAATTTATATATATATTTATATAATTAAATATATATATTATATGTATAATATATGGAAGGTTCAAAACTCATCTTTCTTGAAAAATGTAAGAAAAAGCCCCCTCGTTTTAGAAAAAGCTTGCTATGAAAAATAAGAGGGCTGGAATTTACACATTGATTCTTTTTTCGCGATTTTTTTTGAACCGTATGCATCAAAAGGTGCATGTACGGTTCCTGAGGGGTACAATTTTATCCCAATCAACCGACTTTATCGAGAAAGATTACTTTTTTTAGGCCAAGAAGTTGAGAGCGATATCTCGAATCAACTTATTGCTCTTATGATATATCTCAGTATAGAGGATGAAAACAAAGATCTGTATTTATTTATAAATTCTCCCGGCGGATGGGTCTTACCCGGAATAGCTATTTATGATACTATGCAATTTGTGCCGCCAGATGTAAATACAGTATGCATGGGACTAGCCGCTTCAATGGGATCTTTTCTCCTGGTCGGAGGAACAATTACTAAACGTCTAGCATTCCCTCACGCTTGGCGCCAATGAGTTTTTTATTTGATAGAAAAAAATCAGACTATGCCTTCGCCATATGAAATATGAATATTAAGTAAAAATAGCATGGCACTTCGAATTCGATATGAGAAAATTCTTTTTTTTTTCAAAACATTAGATTATGTATCGAAAGAGGAGTATGGGATAAAGGGTATTTCCGATTTTTTCTTCTATATCGGGAGTCCGTTTCAGCGTCACAAACTTTTTGTTTTCCCACCGGAAGGCTCTTAACAATCCTTATGTTATGAAAGGGTATGAAAATAAAAAAATCTTATTTGTTTCTTATTTTATTTGATTCGATCAAAAAGACACTTTGGGATTACTGAATCATAGAGGAAATAAATATATAATGTAACGGAACCATCATAGTATTTTTTAACTTCTCCGAAAGGAAGGGTGGTAATTGGATCATTTACCGATCTGGATCTGATAGATCCTACATTTTTCGATGGCAGGTAAAAGTCAATTCCATTGTAAAGCCGTATGCAATTCGCAAAGGATGCCTGTACGGTTGTTCAATTTTATCTTTTTTTCTTGTTATTCTTTATCTCTTCTCTTCGAATCATCATACTAGATAGAGAAATCGTTTATTATGTTATATTATCAGATTATCAGGGTAATGATCCATCAACCGGCTGCCGCTTTTTATCATGCACAAGCGGGAGAATTTGTCATGGAAGCGGAAGAACTACTGAAACTGCGCGAAATCCTCACAAAGGTTTATGCACAAAGAACGGGCAAACCCTTATGGGTTGTATCCGAAGACATGGAAAGGGATGTTTTTATGTCAGCAACAGAAGCCCAAACTCATGGAATTGTTGATCTTGTAGCAGTTCAATGAAAAAATAAAAAAGAAAGTATTTAGTGAAAGTCCGTGATTTGAGATCTTATTACCAGGTTTCATTTCCAGTAAATTAAATAAAATGGGAGTAATTCGTAATTATCCGGTTAGGATTGATCTAAACCAGTCCATTACGTATATGATTCAGCATGCCAACTATTAAACAACTTATTAGAAACACAAGACAGCCAATTAGAAATGTCACGAAATCCCCCGCTCTTCGGAGGTGTCCTCAGCGTCGAGGAACATGTACTAGGGTGTATGTGCGACTCGTTCCGATCATGAACTGGGACGAAAAACAACTTTTCCAGTCTCAATGATCAGTATCGGTGAATAGAATGGAAGAACTCCATTCACTATTTAAATTAAACTAAAACAAAAATACAATTATTCCCCTATTGTGTTATTGTGTATGAAATTTATGGTTTCCTTCGGTGCAAATACAATCACCTAAATTTGAAATGATAAGCAATTCCCCATTGGCAAAAAGGCTATCCATTAAGCGGGGAAAATCCGCAAAAAGATTAGGCCCACTATTGCAAGAACGGACTAAGAGGGTCAGCTACTTAGCTAACCTTCATAATTAAATACCGTTACTGTATAGGTAGATCTCATTGTGAAAGACCTATTACTGGATAATTCGTGGGTAGAGCCAAAGAGTGTGAACTGTACAAGTTACCAATAAGATTTATTAAATGAAGGAAGGAGCTCCGGTGTATAGAAAGGACCTCACCGTTTAAGAAGTAACCATAGAAACGATGGAACCCACGATTTCTTTACCCATTTAATTTCAAATTGACTACTTTTTTATTTAATTTACTATGTTTTTGATACATATAGTATCAATAAAATTTCTTATTTCAAGGCGAAATGCACAGAAAAAACAAAAAAATCGTGGTCGGGAAGGTTATAGTAGCAAAAGCCGTTGGAATTTTTATTTTATACATTGGAAGAATACGCTTTGTTATTAATAACCCAGGAAAGGGTACAAGGATAACTGAAAGAAAGGAAATCAATTAGTTATTCACCAAAGTTTCATTTATTCAATGACCAGAACTAGACGAGGATATATAGCTCGTAGACGTAGAACAAAAATTCGTTTATTTACATCAAGCTTTCGAGGAGCCCATTCAAGACTTACTCGAACTATTACTCAACAGAAAATCAGAGCTTTGGTTTCGACTCATCGGGATAGGGATCGGCAGAAGAGAGATTTTCGTCGTTTGTGGATCGCTCGGATAAATGCAGTAATTCGCGAGAGTAGGGCATCCTATAGTTATAGTAGATTAATACATGATCTGTACAAGAGTCAATTACTTCTTAATCGGAAAATACTTGCCCAAATAGCTATATCCAATAGGAATTGTCTTTATATGATTTCCAATGAGATCATAAAATAAATAGATTGTAAAGAATTCACCGGAATGATTCAATGATTTAAATAAAAGGAGTTCCCCGGAGAATGAACTCCGGGAAGATATATTATATATTAATATGAAATAATATGAATAAAATATGATAAAATTGTCAAAATGAAGGAATATGTTCAATAAAAAAAAAGATTTATTCTTCCCCAATTATTTTTGTTTCTTACAACACAACAATAAAATCTCGATTCTTAGATTTTTCGAATAAAAGATTAAATCCGCGGTTGAGTTTGAATTGGAATTTTGTTTTGATTCAATTGAAGAGTAAGCCTATTTATTTCTGGTTCTACGACCAGTAGTTTTAGCGGTCGACTCGGTTCTTTCAAATTGTTTCTCATTATTAAGAAAAGGTAACGAAGATAAAATACGAGCTTGTTTTATAGCAATAGTAATTAATCGTTGTTGTTTCAAAGTCAATCTATTCACTCGTCTAGATAATATTTTTCCTTGTTCACTAATAAATCGACTAATTAAACTCATGTTTCTATAATCAATTCGATCCCCCGATTGGATCGGGGGCAAACGCCTACGAAAAGATCGCTTGGATTTAAGAAAAGGTCGCTTGGATTTATCCATGGTTTGTTTATTCCTTATCCCGAAAATCCTATTTCGTTCGGATTAAAAATTAATTAGAATTCAGAAATAGGATTTGGTTTATTTCTATTTAAATATTATATAATATATTATTATTACTGTTCCTTGGAAGGGTGACACACAGGCCTTCGGTTCGATCTATTTTTTTATCTCCCCATGAATCGTATGTTTATAACAATACGGACAGAATTTTCGCAATTCCAACCGACCGGGCGTATTGTGTCGATTTTTTTCAGTAATATATCTGGAAATGCCTGTTGATTTCTTATTAACACTGTCTCGTAAACAACTAGTACATTCCAAAAAAACACTTATTCGAGCATCTTTACTCTTGGCCATGAACCCCCTTTATTTTTTTATTCATTCAAGTCTTCTATTTTCGATCCGAACAAAAAGTAAGGAAAAATGGAAGTTGCTAACTCAAAATATAATTTTGTTCTGATATGAAAGATTTCGTTGTAATCAATGTTGTAATCAATAGATTAATAGTAAATAATAAGTAATACAATGATTTCGAACTATAACTATATTTTATAGCTATATTTATAATTGCAATACAGTATTTAATTTAAGTATCTTGTATGATACTCTTGCACTAGACCAACATTTACATTTACGTTTTCCTTCTATTCTTAATTTAATTCGAGTCTGAACTAGAGTTTCGCGTAGGTTAACTACACTTTTATTCTTTCTCTTACCCCTCCTCCCTTATAAAATTCTAAAAAAGATAAAAAGGGAGGGGGGAAAGGAATTAGTCACAGATATTTGATTGTATCTCTAATATTATTCACTCCTTCTCGTGTTAATTAAAACTAATGTTAATTAAAAAAGGGGAATGTAAGCGCATCCGGGAAAAAGCGATTAATCTCTATCAATAGCCCCGCTAAGGAAGTGAACCATATAGTACTTAGTACCGGTGCTGTGGAAAGATATGTTTTTAGATCTCGCATTTAAAATCCTCCTTATTTATTGTATTTATTGTAATACATAATGGTAATACATATATGATCAGATGCATATGGACCACTTGTATTTGTACATAGAATTCCCAATTCAAATTGAAGATTCGCTAGATAAGATTTTCTTTTTCTCTTTTAGAAAAAAGAAGTTGCTTTACTCCCGAGCATTCCCCAAAAAT